GTATGGGATTAGCCGCTTCAATGGGATCCTTTATTTTGGCAGGGGGAGAAATTACCAAACGTCTAGCATTCCCTCACGCTCGGCGCCAATGATTCTTTTATTTGAGAAAATATATATAAAGACTATACCTTCGCCATAAAAACACTTAAGTAATAATAGCATGGTACTTCGAATTCGATATACAAATTTTTGTTTTTTAAACCATTCGATTATGTATAGAAAGAGTAGTATGAAAGAGAGGGTATTTACGATTTTATCTGATCTATAAGGAACCTAGTTTAATTTTAGTGTCACAGACTTTTTTGTTTTTAGTTTTCATACCTGAAAGCTTTTAACAATATTTATTTTAATTAGAAGAAAAAATAACATATGATAAAAAACAAGAAACTTTCGGATTGCTGAATAACAAACAAGACGAAATAAGAAAACAACGGAACCATCATAGTATTTTTAAAATACTCAAAAATGAAAAGGAAGGTTGGTTATTGTATTGTTTATCATTTAAGGATCTGGATCCAAAAGACCCAGTAGATTTTCTACTTCTTTTTTCTTCGACGGAAGAAAAAAAGAAATTGCATACGTGGAGGAGCCGTATGCATCAATACACAGAAAATGCTTGTACGGTTATTGAATCTTATCTATCTTTGCTCATTTATTTTCTTATTTGTATTTATCCCTTTCATCTTAATTTGGGGAATAAAAAAAAATCTTTACCAATATAGGAGAAATCCTTATCAAAATCTTTATCAAGATAAGATAAACACTTATTAAGTTATATCATCAGGGTAATGATCCACCAACCCGCTAGTTCTTTTTATGAGGCGCAAACGGGAGAATTTATCCTGGAAGCGGAAGAACTACTGAAATTGCGTGAAACTATCACAAGGGTTTATGTACAAAGAACGGGCAAGCCTTTATGGGTTGTATCCGAAGACATGGAAAGGGATGTTTTTATGTCAGCAACAGAAGCCCAAGCCCACGGAATTGTTGATCTTGTAGCAATTGAATAAGAAATTAACAGCAAGGATTCTTCTGAAGGATTTGAGATTTCATTTTATCTTCTTAATCTTCTTACCTGATTTAATAGAATATTTCTATTAATTAATCTATTAATAGAATATAAGTAATTCATAATCATCGGGTTAGGATTGATCTAAACCGACTCATTATATATACGACCCGCCATGCCAACTATGAAACAACTTATTAGAAACACAAGACAGCCAATCCGAAATGTTACGAAATCCCCCGCTCTTCGGGGATGCCCTCAGCGCCGAGGAACGTGTACCAGGGTGTATGTGCGACTCGTTCAGATCATATACTAAGACAAAAGAAAGGAAACAAATTTTTTCAGTATCGGTGATCCGTTAAGATAGTGTGAATGGAAGAACTCCATTCACACTATCTTAACTTAAAAAAATCTATTAATAATATATACATTCTTCTGTCATGTATCAAATTTATGGTTTCGATTGGTGCAAACCCAATCACCTCAATTTGCAATTTAAGATGAGAAAGACTCTTCCATTGGTAACAAATGGTTACCCATTAAGCGGAGAAAATCCTATTTCAATTAATTCAATTAAAGAAAAATTATGCCCTTAATTTATTTTGCAAGAACGGAATAAGAGGGTCAGCTACCCAATTAATCTTCATACTTAAATACCGTTACTGTATAGCTAGATTTCGTTGTGAAAAACCTATTACTAGATATTTCATGGGTAGAGCCAAAGAGTGTGAACTGTACAAGTTAACAATAACATTGATTAAATGAAAATTAAATGAAGGAAGGGGCTCCGGTGTATAGAGAGGACCTAGCCGTGCCGTTTAAAAAGTAATCATGGAAACGATGGAACCCACCATTTATTATCTATGTCCTATTTAATTTGCTACGTTTTTTTGATACCTAGTATCAATACAATTTCTTATTTCGAGGTTAAATACTTAGAAAAAAAATCGTGGTTGGGAAGGTTATAGTAGCAAAAGCCATTGGAATTTTTATTTTATACATTGGAAGAATCCATTTTTGTTATTAATAAACTAGGAAGGAGAAAAGAATAACTGAAAGAAAAAAAAAATCAAATAGTTATTCACCAAAGTCTCATTTATTTAATGACCAGAATTAAACGAGGATATATAGCTCGTAAACGGAGGACAAAAATTCGTTTATTTACATCAAGCTTTCATGGGGCTCATTCAAGACTTACTCGAACTATTCTTCAACAAAAAATTAAAGCTTTGGTTTCGGCTCATCGGGATAGAGATAGGAAAAAAAGAGACTTTCGCAGTTTATGGATTAGTCGCATAAATGCAGTAATTCGCAAGAATAAAAAAACATACTATATTTATAACAATTTAATGTATGATCTATACAAGAGGCAATTACTTCTTAGTCGTAAAATAGTTGCACAAATAGCTATATTAAAATGGAATTGTCTTTTTATGATTGCGAACGAGATCATAAAAACCAAAATTCCCCGGAGACTCAACTCCGGGAAGGTATAGAATAGAGATTTGTATGATAAAATAGAATTCATATGATAAAGTCATCAAAATAAACAACCATGCTCAATAAAAAAAAATTGATTATTCTTCTTTACCGATTATTCTTTTTCTTATAACATAACAAACAACCCAAATTGAATTGTCGTAGTTTTCGAACAAAACATCAATCCACGTTTGATTTGAGTTTAGATTCAAATTTGAATTCAATTGAAGAGTAACTCTTTTTTTTTTTTTTAAAAGCAGTAGTAGTTCTAGCGGTCGACTCTATTTTTTCAAATTGTTTTTTTTCATTATTAAGAAAAGGTAACGAAGATAAAATACGAGCTTGTTTTATAGCAATCGTAATTAATCGTTGTTGTTTTAAGGTCAATCTATTCACGCGTCTAGATAATATTTTTCCTTGTTCACTAATAAATCGACTAATTAAACCCATGTTTTTATAATCAATTCGGTCCCCCGATTGGATCGGGGGCAAACGCCTACGAAAAGATCGCTTGGATTTAAGAAAGAGTCGCTTAGATTTATCCATGGTTTGTTTTTTCCTATTCCAAAAATCGCATTTCTTACAAAAAAGGATTTTTTTCTCTATTCTTACTTTCTTTTTTTTAATATATGTTGTTATATAATGTAATATATGTTGTTATATAATGATATATATATGAAAAATAGATCATTTTACATGTTATGTTTGTTTCTTGGAAAGGTGACATACAAGCGATCAATTTTCTCTATTTCTTTTTTTCTGCGTGAATCATATGTTTGCAACAACAGGGACAGAATTTTCTCAATTCCAATCGACTAGGCGTATTGTGTCGATTCTTTTGAGTAATATATCTGGAAATACCCGTTGATTCCTTATTAACACTCTTTTGATCACAACTGGTACATTCCAAAATAACAGTTACTCGGATATCTTTACCCTTGGCCATGAACCCCCTTTGGGTTTTTAATTCACTTAACTCTTCTATTTTCGGATTCGAGGCGAAGAAGAAGAAAGGAACGAAAAAAAAAGGTAGAAGTTAATAATTCAAAATAAAACTATGAAAGATTTCGTTCCAATTAATGAGGTGGAACAGTAATAATTAAGTAATACAATGATTTCGAACTATATTTCGTTTTGAATCGCAGTAAAGTATTTTAGTTTTCATTTAAGTATCTTGTATGATATTGTTGCCCCCGCCTTAGCCATTCCATTTCGATTTCTGGTCTCACTCTGTTATTAATATAAATGGAATTGAATTAAAAATTCAATTCCATTGAAGCCTGGACCAGATTCCGAGTTTCACTGAAGCCGAATCCACCTTTTTCCTTTATCTTTTCTAACTTATTATATTCTAAAAAAAAAAGAAGGGGGGATTAATTACAGATATTTAATTAGATCTATAATCTTCTTCATCCCTTCCCGTGCCAATAACTAGAATGAAAAAAAGGGGAATATCAATGCATCCGGGAATAAACGATTTATCTCTATCAAGAGACCCGCTAAAGCACCGAACCATAGAGTACTTATTACTGGTGCCACGGAAAGATATGTTTTTAAATCTCGCATTTCAAATCCTCCTTCTTTTTATTTTGATAAAGTATTTTTTTTTATTCTTTTATTTATTCTATTTATAATAAAATAATATTTAACTATATTAATAAGAATTTTTTTTTATTAAATGAATATTTTGAATTATTCTATTTTCTATTCTATATTTATATTATAGTATAGATAGGAAACTAAAAAGAAAGAAAAAATGGCAGGATAATTAATGTATATATATATCAACGGATAAAAGAAAAATGTGGAAAACGAGACAAAGATTCTTTACAATGACACTGGAGGCCAATGGAAAGGGATGTAGCGCAGCTTGGTAGCGCGTTTGTTTTGGGTACAAAATGTCACGGGTTCAAATCCTGTCATCCCTATCCCTAACTATTACTTATCATATGAGCAGTAACAAGGGACCAATTGAGAACAATTCAAATTGGACATACATACTCAATATTAATATATTGATATAGTATATGCATGCAAGATGTATTAGGATCATATAAAAAAATTTATGAAAATAAAGCGCTCTTAGTTCAGTTCGGTAGAACGTGGGTCTCCAAAACCCGATGTCGTAGGTTCAAATCCTACAGAGCGCGATTCCATTTTTGTTAGATTGAGAATTACACTGAAAAAATAATTGAACAGCAGTCTAAAGTCTGAATTTGACCCCCTGCGGATTAGGATTAAAACAAATAAATAGGGGATCCATAAACAAATGAGACGTTAATTAATTAAAGGTCCAACTGATCACCTCGTCGGTATTGTAAATATGCAGTTACAAATAATCCAGCCAAAGTAATAGGAATTAGACCTAACACGATTCCAAATAGAAAAACTTCAATCATTTTTATTTGTTCGAAAGGGAAAGGGGGAGGTAATATATATCCTTAAATATTAATCTGTATTGATCATGAATCTCAATGACCAAGAATTGGAAATTGACACGATAAGGAACTAT